TTCAATTTGTTTCAAAGATAATGTAGGGATAATTCATTATTCCTAAATACATCAATGTTCCTTCTTATATATTCTTATATTCTAAATTCTAAGATAAGATTTGAGTGGGTTTAGGGATTTTTTTTCATTCCAAAACGCGATTTTAGTACTTTATTTTCATATCATATAAATTCATATCATACATATCATATAAATAATAGACTAGAGTTCTTATTTCTTTTTCTTCTTTTTTTTTCATTGAATTGAAAATTCAATTTGTAATTCTGAATTATTGAATTTCTTTCATTTCTTCATTTACTATAAGATAAGAGATTCTTTACTTTCACTTTCTATTTCTAATTCTAAGATAGAAGATCAATATGAAATATAAAAAAGAGAAGTAAGATAAGTCTTTACTTTATCAGCATAAGCTAATTCATAGATCTTTAGGCTTTTATTGTCGCGGAATAGAGACTTTACAAAGAAAAACCGAGGATTGGGATTCCATTGCTGTCATTTCATATGTATATGGTTACAATTATTTACGCTCCCAGTGTGCCTATGATGTAGCACCAGGCGGATTTTTAGCTAGTGTGTATCACCAAAATACGGTATGGTATAGATAAACCAGAAGAGGTATGCATAAAAGTATTTGCTCCCAGGAGTAATCCTCAAACCCCGTCAGTTTTCTGGATTTGGAGAAGTGCTTATTTTCAGGAACGGGAATCTTATGATATGTTGGGAATTTCTTATGAGAAGAATCCTCGCCTTAAACGTATCTTGATGCCTGAAAGTTGGATAGGCTGGCCCTTACGTAAAGATTCTATTACGCCCAATTTCTATGAAATTCAAGATGCTCATTGATTGATAAAAAACCACTTTTTTACTTATACGACACGATTCCAGATTTCATTTCAATTTCAATCAATGAGCATCTTGTCCCCTTTTAGATGAAACAGAGTAACTGGACTTTCATTCGTATTGTGGAGGGAGGGGCTAAAATAAAAAAAAGAAAAAGAGGCTCTCATTGCTATTCCCCAATTGGGAAGATATCATATAATATACATTTCGTATGAGCAGAAAAAATAGGATGACTCAAAAGAATTCTGCACCATGAACTTTGTACCGCGCGCATCACTTAGTGGGGACCCCAGAAAGTAACTTGAGCAAGAGTGACAAAAAAAATATGAAATTTGAAAGAAAAGACAGAAGAGACGAAATGAAGAAATGCAAAATGATAAGAATCGGAGTTTCTTTGTACTGTGTCTGAAATACATCCTTTCTATTCCTATCCTTCCACTCTTTTATTGAATCCTTTTAGCTAATTTTTTTTATCTATTAGATTTGAGATATATACGAAAATTTCACATACTTTTGGAATAAGAAAAGTATGAACAGAGAGGAAAAAAATACAAATGAAAAAGAAAGTAAAGAATATCTATCCCGATCCGTCTCAATGAATTAATTTCATTTGTATGAGGTATGAATATCTATCCGATACATTATTCACGTGTCAGGAACCAGATTTGAACTGGTGACACGAGGATTTTCAGTCCTCTGCTCTACCAACTGAGCTATCCCGACCATTTCCCGTGCATCATCCTAGCAGAGTACTTATATCTATGTCAATGAAAAAAAAACTAAAAAATAAAATCTTAACAAATTGGACCTAACCCCTGAATTTCTTAGATCTTCCAAAAGAAGACTCTTTTTGGAAATGTAAGGAAAAATATATGGACTATGAATGATTCAATAACGGAGATTCCTTGAACATATATGTTCATATCGTACTATACAAAACAAATGAGATTGGATTGGAAGAAGATACGAGTCTTTCTATTTGGATCCATTTGTGAAAGAACAGAGTGAATGAAATGAGAAAGATATTTCATTTTGTTTAAACTGAGCCACTGATGAAAAAAAAAAAAAGAAAGAGGATGAGGATAAATAAAGAGCGAGGAAGTAAAATGGGCTTTTTATTGGGGATAGAGGGACTTGAACCCTCACGATTTAAAAATTCGACGGATTTTCCTATTACTATAAATTTCATTGTTGTCGGTATTGACATGTAAAATGGGACTCTCTCTTTATTCTCGTCCGATTAATCTTCAAAAGATCTATCAAACTCTGGAATGAATCATTTTATCACTGAATATTCGAATTCGATTCTTTTTTCAGCTTCAATTGGAATTGATTCACAATAACTCTTCAATTTTTCATAGATTTTTTGATCTCTATGATTCTAATTAATAGAGGTTTTCTATAGGTCCTTATCTCATACTATTACTCTCATACTATTACTCATATTAAGAGTAATATAAATAAGAAAGAATATAGAAATAGTATTCTATTATTAGATTCTAGAAGAATTAGAATACTAGAAGAAGAAATATATAGATTCTTCATCTAATTCTTATAGAAGATTTATATTTTCATATATAGAGATACAGAATAGAATACAATATCAGATTTTGGTTGTGATTAATCGTTTGCTATGTCAGTATGTATACGTACGTATTAGGCGCATATAAGGTTATCCTTTCTGTCATTTCGATAGAAGGTTTTTAGCTACTAACGTAACGTAGTCAATTTCATTCGTTAGAACAGCTTCCATTGAGTCTCTGCACCTATCCCTTTTTATTCTCATTTTCCATCATTTTTTCTCTCAAAAAAAAAAAGATTTGGCTCAGGATTGCCCATTTTTAGTTCCAGGGGTTCTCTGAATTTGGAAGTTACCACTTAGCAGGTTTCCATACCAAGGCTCAATCCAATCAAGTCCGTAGCGTCTACCAATTTCGCCATATCCCCCTTTCCTTTGAGACAAGAATCCAGTTGTAATTCCATCCACCTCTTTCATTTATCTTGGCACTATTGAATTCATTAGGTAATGATTTCTATATTTCTATATAGAAAAAGTGTATGCTGCTATTTTATTTTTTTGCCCACCCTCTATTCTATCATTTCATCTCTATTGGATGAACCCTATTTGTTTCAATACGAAATGATTCTATCATTGATGTATCCGCAATTCAATACGGATAGATATATCCCACATATATATATATGCCTTTACTCCTCCTTCCTTTTTACAGTAAGGTTTGGTATAGTGTAACGGTCGATATTCATTCTTTTTTTTTTCATTTCGAATTCTAATTTGATTGATATATTGATATTTTATTTTCATATATTCATAATTCATTTTCATATATATAAATATATAATATTATATATATGATATGAATGAATATTATATGAATATGGAATTGAATTTCTATTTAGATATCTAATTTATCTAGATCTAAATAGTTTTCTATTCTATTTTTTTTCTAAATAGAATAGAAAATATATAACTAATAACTAAGAAATAGAAGAAATTGAAATAATCAATAAATGAAATAAAATAATAAGAATAGTCACTAGGTAATAACTAAGATCCGATAGTTTCCTGTATTCCTATACACTATTGCTCTTATATCCGCCCGCTTAGCTCAGAGGTTAGAGCATCGCATTTGTAATGCGATGGTCATCGGTTCGATTCCGATAGCCGGCTCTTTTTCTTTATCGATTTTTTTCTTTCCATGATTGAAAATCTCTACTCTCGCTTTCTCTAAATGTCGGGTCACCAATCTATTATGTCATGGTAACTTGCAGCTATAGCTATGAATAAAAAAGTTGACTAGAACAATTAGATCTCTACAGAAGAAATTGGAAAACGTAACCTTCGCTTGAATTTCCTCAATTTACTATATATACAAAAAATCCGAATATTGATAAGATTTATTTGATTCTGTTTTGTAGGACTTTAGGAAATTGAGTTTTGCTTTGCTAATCCTTTAGTTCAGTCTGAATTTATATCTTTTTGTAAAATAAAAGTGAATCAAAAAGGAGCCTTTATATGTCTCGTTACCGAGGACCTCGTTTCAAAAAAATACGCCGGCTGGGGGCTTTACCGGGACTAACTAGTAAAAGACCCAGATCCAGAAGTGATCTTCAAACCCAATTGCGCTCTGGAAAAAGATCACAATATCGTATTCGTTTAGAAGAGAAACAGAAATTGCGTTTTCATTATGGTCTGACAGAGCGACAATTACTTAAATATGTGCATATTGCTGGAAAAGCCAAAGGGTCAACAGGCCAGGTTTTACTACAACTACTCGAGATGCGTTTGGATAACATCCTTTTTCGATTAGGTATGGCTTCGACCATTCCTGGAGCCAGACAATTAGTTAACCATAGACACATTTTAGTTAATGGTCGTATAGTGGATATACCAAGTTATCGTTGCAAACCCCGAGATATTATTACTACGAAGGATAAAGAAAGATCGAAAGCTCTGATTCAAAATTATCTTGTTTCATCCCCCCACGGGGAATTGCCAAACCATTTGACTATTGACTCCTTACAATATAAAGGATTTGTAAATCAAATAATAGATAGTAAATGGATCGGTCTGAAAATAAATGAGTTGTTGGTCGTAGAATATTATTCCCGTCAGACTTGATTCTAACGAAAATAAAAAAGCAAGGTTCAAGGTTCATATAAATCTTGACTCCTTTCGCTGAAGTAAATAGAGTACCCTGTGCCCTGTCTCATTCACGTATCAAAAAAGGATCGGCAATAGGATTCTTTTTCTTTTTTTCAATATCAATACGATATTTCTATTTGTATTTTACCTATCACAGGGATGGATTAGGGCTAGAGAATCTCTATTAAATAAGTAAATGTAAATAAGGGTCTTACCGTTAGAATAATGATATCAATTTTTATTTGATTTGATACATTGTAGTCGGTAACGTTGATGAATGAAAAGAAACGGAGAGAGAGGGATTCGAACCCTCGGTAAACAAAAGTCTACATAGCAGTTCCAATGCTACGCCTTGAACCACTCGGCCATCTCTCCTACAGAATGTTATTCTTGACCAAAACCCGAATGAATAGCGAGTCCTTCATCTTAATTGTAGTACATGTATAACCAACCGCCCGATGGTTCTATAATAAGAAATTTCTTTTCCAATCTCATATTTATCAACAACAACTTCTTTCATCAGCTAACCCATGGAATTCATGAATCATCCGATGAATCTTTCTATTTCAATTGTATGGTGTGTCACATACACGTTATGCAAACAAAAAGGATGTTTATTTGAATTTGATTTTATCATGGAATGATTATTCGGATCATAACCAAATCAAAACTTCTCGAGTTATCAAAATCCATAGGAAACTTGGTTATTCAACTTAGATGAAATAGTAATAGTCATTGGTATACTACGAAACTAGAATGAAATCTAATCTGATTCAAATATTTCATTTCATCTTTGTCCAAAAGGGGGACACCGCCTTTTTTCCAATTAGTCTGTTTTTATGTTATTTTGTACTGTACAATTCCTTTTTTTGTGGGATCGTTTTCCCCGAAGGGGGATGAGAAGAATTATAGAATGAATTGCTAATTATGCCTAGATCTCGAATAAATGGAAATTTTATTGATAAGACCTCTTCGATTGTAGCCAATATCTTATTACGAATAATTCCGACAACTTCCGGAGAAAAAAAGGCATTTACCTATTACAGAGATGGTGCGATTTGATTTTTTCTTGTTTTTTTTACCCCTCAGTTTTACGAGAAAAAGAACGTAGTTAGGAATAGAAAAAAAACAAATTAGTAAAAGAAACCTACGCTTGGTGAAGGTGAAGTTTAGAGATAGATCAATTCCTTCTGTCGTGTATCCTCGATTGATGCAGCCTTAGATGCTTCAATTATCGATTTTAGTATTGAGCGAAAGGTTACATCTATAGGTTCTGTATTGGAGGTCAATACTACTTCATTTAGTACCAATAGGTGGCATCGGGGAAAAAGCACTACACCTAGGAATCAACAACACAAAAACTTTGTTATAAATAACCCTTTTCCTTATTGGTATCGGGACTAAAAAGAATGGTTAGGAAAACAAAGATCCATCTCATTCGTACTTTTGGTACCCGTATAACCATCAAAGACCGTTGAAGTGACTAATTCCTGGAAATCGTAAGCGTTGAGTACAAAGGAATCTTTGGAGTTACCATTTTTATCTAGCACTAATATGATTGGTGTTACTAAAAAACCTCTTGTGGGAAGGCTGGCTAGAAATTTCTTGTAAAAATACCAGCTCCTGTCAGTTCATAATGATAATAGTGAAATTTTGATTACATGAATTATTCCTCTTAGTACTATGCACAGAAGGGAGGAGCCGTATGAGATGAAAATCTCATGTACGGTTCTGGAACGGAGATTCTTTTACTAGAATGAACGACCGTAACGGATGTCGGCTCAATCCGAAGGAAATTATGCAGAAGCTTTACAGAATTATTATGAAGCTACGCGACCAGAAATTGATCCCTATGATCGAAGTTATATACTCTATAACATAGGTCTTATACACACAAGCAACGGAGAGCATACAAAAGCTTTGGAATATTATTTCCGGGCACTAGAACGAAATCCATTTTTACCACAAGCTTTTAATAATATGGCCGTGATCTGTCATTACGTGCGACTATCTTCACTATAGAAAGAAAAAAAGATTTAATTGTCTAGTAAATACTAGAAAAAAGATAGGCTTTCTACATAGGAATCGTCCAAAGTAACGATTTTTATCAGCTGTAGCAAGGAAAAAGACTTCGCGAGAACCAAAAAAATCGGAAGAAATAGGTATGGCCTATATACTATACTCTATGGATAAAGAGTCGAATTGATAGAGAAAGCACCGTAAAGATCCATTAGTAAGCTATTATTTGTTAAATACAGTTCAGAACTGCTTACTTATGTCATGATATGAAAAGTGAGAAATCAACTTATGTAATAGAGTCGATCTACTAAAGTATTGAGCAGCGGTGTAGCATCAGATCCCAAAGATAGTAAGTTCTTTTTTCTTAACGGAGGAAAGTCTTTTTCAAAGATTCTATATAAATAGAGATCTCATATACCATATATGAAATACGAAACCGAGATAGTTACCTTTCAGAAAATTATAACGATATCGGGGGATATCTATGCTTCATTCTTCTGAAGGTGGGAGAAAAGAGAAAACTAATAATTGATCCAAATTAGATTTGGAAACTTATGCAATAAACATCTTCTGGTTAACCCAAGAAAAAATAGAATAGTTAGCATAGGATAGATTAAGAGAAGATGGGACGCAAAAAGAATCGATTGCTGAGCCGTATGAGGTAGGAAACTCTCAAGTACGGTTCTAAGGGAGGGAATTTACTAACCTATTCCGACCGGGGAGAACAGGCCATTATACAAGGCGATTCGGAAATTGCGGAGGCTTGGTTCGATCAAGCTGCTGAGTATTGGAAACAAGCTATAGCGCTTACTCCAGGGAATTATATTGAAGCACATAATTGGTTAAAAATAACGAGGCGTTTTGAATAAGACCATTCTCTTTTTTTTTTTGTGGATCCAGCAATCAAATTCAATAAATCGTTCCTATGAGAAGATCTAATCAAGAATTTTATTATATCCCCCTTCTTTCTAAATTTC